ACCATTTCGCTACATAAAAACAAATAAATTTGAAAGGGCTGTCAGGAATGAAATGTCACAATATTTTTTTGACATATGCCAAAGTGATGGAAAAGAAAGAATCTCTTTTACATATCCGCCGAGTTTATCAATTTTTTTGGAAATGATAAAACGAAAGATATCCCCCCCTACACTCGAAAAATCTTCATCTACTGAACTCCACAACCCTTGGGTTTATACCAACAAACAAAAAGGCGAAAGTTTCAACAACGAGTTTCTAAATCGAATTCAAGTTCTAGACAAAGAATATATTGTTTTGAATATACTCGATACAAGGACTCGATTATGTAATGACGAGTCTACAAAAGAATACTTATCTAAAAGGTATGATCCTTTGTTGAACGGATCATATCGGAGAACAATCTATAAAAACCCTTCACCTCCAATCCTAAAAAAAGCTTCGAAAGAAAAGTTCATAGAGAAATTGGAACTAAATAGGATTCACAGTATTCTTATTCCCGATACGGATTACCACGAATTTGAACAGAAAATAAATAGATTTGATAGAAAATCATTATCAACAGAAATTATTCATTTCTTAAGTTTAATCAATCAATTTTTTAGAGGATTGGGATCCAATCAAAATTGGAAGGATCTTTCTTTATTTTCAGAAAGAAGAATAGATTTGGAAAAGGGAAGAAAATATTTAAACTATTTATTAACTCAAATTGGAACTGATCCTAATGAAATTAACAGAAAATCAATTAGGATAAAAGAAATCAGTAAAAAAGTTCCTCGATGGTCATACAAATTAATCACCGAGTTAGAACAACAATCGGGAGAATATCAAGAAGAGGCACCAGGAGAGTATCAAATTCGTTCAAGAAAGAGTAAACGGGTAGTCATTTTTACTGCTACCAAAGAGGATACTGATCCTAATACTACGGATACTAATACGGATAATGAACCAGAGGAAGTGGCTTTGATACGGTATTCACAACAATCCGACTTTCGGCGAGGTATAATCAAAGGTTCTATGCGGGCTCAAAGACGTAAAATAGTTATTTGGGAATTGTTTCAAGCAAATGTGCATTCCCCTCTCTTTTTGGACAGAATAGAAAAATCCCCTCTTTTTTCTTTTGATATCTCCGGGTTGATTAAATTCATTTTTGGAAATTGGGTCAGGAAAGGGGAAGCATTCAAAATTGTAGAGTATACAAAAGAGCAAACGAAAAGAGAAGAAATAAAAGAGAAGAACAAAAGAAAAGAGAAAGTTAGAATAGAGATAGCAGAGGCCTGGGATACCATTCCATTTGCGCAAATACTAAGAGGGTACATGTTGTTAAGTCAATCCATTTTTAGAAAATCTATTCTATTACCTTCATTGATAATTGCAAAAAATATTGGCCGTATATTCCTATTACAAGTTCCTGAATGGTCTGAGGATTTACAGGAATGGAATAGAGAGATGCATGTTAAATGTACCTATAATGGTGTTCCATTATCCGAAACGGAATTTCCAAAAAATTGGTTGACAGATGGTATTCAGATAAAAATCTTATTTCCTTTCTGTCTGAAACCTTGGCACAAATCGAAACTACAATCTTCTGAAAAAGATTTAATGAAAAAGAAAAAAGAAAAAGATGATTTTTGTTTTTTAACAGTTTGGGGGATGCAAACTGAACTTCCTTTTGGTTCGCCCCGAAAACGCCCTTCCTTTTTTAAACCCATTTTTAACGAACTTGAAAAAAAAATTGGAAAATTAAAAAAGAAGTATTTTCAAGTTCTAATAGTTATTAAAGGAAAAACAAAATTAGTTTCAAAAGAAATAAAAAAAAGGGTTATCAAATATATTATTTTTCTAAAAAAAATGATAAAAGAATTTTCAAAAGTAAATCCAATTTTATTATTTCGATTAAGAAAAGTCGAAAGAGATGAATCGAGTGAAATGAAAGAAGAAAAAGATTCAATAATAAACAATCAGATAATTCACGAATCATTTAGTGAAATTGTAGCTCCGAGTTACCCAAATTCTTCATTGAACGAAAAAAAAATCAAGGATTTCACTCAGAGAAGAAGTACAATTCTAAATGAAATTGAAAGAATGACAAAAGAGAAAAACAAAGTGACTCAAAAAAGAAAAATAAATGTTAGTTCTAACAAAAGAAGTTATAATACTAAAAGATTCGAAAAATGGCAAATATTCAAAAGAAAAAATGCTCGATTAATTTGTAAATTACCCCTTTTTTTCAAATTTTTAATTGAAAGAATCTACACGGATCTAATTTTATCTATCATTAATATTCCGAGAATTAATACAGAACTTTTTTTTGAATCAATAAAACAAATTATTGATAAATCTCTTTACAATAATGAAAAAAAGCAAGAAGGAATTAATAAACAAAAGACAAATCCAATTACGTTTATTTCGACTATCAAAAAGTCACTTGATATTATTAGTAATAATCAAACAAATTCATATATGTTTTATGACTTATCCTACGTGTCACAAGCATATGTATTTTATAAATTATCACAAATTCAAGTTAGTAACTCGTCTAAATTTAAATTGGTTTTTCAATATCAAGGAATCCCCTTTTTTCTTAAGCCTGAAATAAAGGATTATTTTGAAACACAAAGAACGGTTCATTCGAAATTAGGGGATAAGAAACTTCCAAGTTCTAAAATGAATCATTGGAAAAACTGGTTAAGAGGACAGTATCAATACAATTTATCCCAGATCAGATGGTCTAGATTAATACCCCAAAAATGGCGAAATAGAGTTAATCGGCGTCGTATAGATAAAAAGGCAAATTTTCAAAAATTGCATTCATATGAAAAAGACCAATTAATTGATTCCAACAAAGAAAAACAATTTGAAGTATATTCATTATATAATCAAAAAGATAATTTTCAAAAAGACTCTAGATATGATCTTTTATCATATAAATTTCTTTATTATGAAAATAAAAAGGAATGCTTTTTTTATAGATCTCCGTTTCAAAGAAATAAGAACCGAGAGATTTCTTATAACACGCATAAAGCAAGCCTTTTTAATATGCTTAGTACCATCCCTATCAATAATTATCTAGGAAAGGTTGATATTCTATATATCGAAAAAAAGGCCGATAGAAAATATTTTGATTGGAAAATTCTCAATTTTTATCTTAGACAAAAAGGCCATATTGACACCTGGATCACGATCGATACCAACAGCAATCAAAATCCTAAAATTCGTACTAATTATTCTCAAATAATTCCTAAAAAAGATTTTTTTTATCTTATGATGATTCCAGAAATCAATTCAACAAACTTCCACAACGTATTTTTTGATTGGATGGGAATGAATGAAAAAATGCTAAAGCGTCCCATATCGAATCTGGAACTTTGGTTCTTCCCAGAATTTGTATTACTTTATAATGCATATAAAACGAAACCTTGGTTTATACCAACCAAATTCCTCCTTTTAAATTGGAATAGAAATGAAAACAATAGTAATGAAAATCAAAAGATCAATGAAAAGCAAAAAGGAAGGTTTTTGATGCCATCGAATAAAACTAAAAAGCATCAAAATCAAGAACAAAAAGAACCCACAACCCGAGGAGATCTTAGACCTATTCTCTCACAACAAAAAGATAGTCAGGAAAATTATGCAAAATCAGACATGAAAAAAGGGAAAAAGAAAAAACAATACAAAAGCAATACGGAAGCAGAACTAGATTTGTTCCTAAAACGTTATATGCTTTTTCAATTGAAATGGAGCGATATTTTGAATCAAAGAATGATCAATAATATCAAGGTATATTGTCTCCTACTTAGACTGATAGATCCGAGAAAAATTACTATATCCTCGATTCAAAAGAGAGAAATGAGTTTGGATATACTGCTAATTCAGAATAATTTAACTCTTACAGAATTAATGAAAAAGGGAATATTGATTATAGAACCCATTCGTCTGTCTGGAAAAAACGATGGACAATTAATTCTGTATCAAACCATAGGTATTTCGTTGGTTCATAAGAGTAAGCACCAAACTAATCAAAAATACCAAGAACAAAGAAATGTTTCTAAGAATGATTTTGATAAAGCTATTTCACCACATCAAAGAATAGTTGGAAATAGAAATTTGGATTTGCTTGTTCCTGAAACTATTTTATCGTTTAGACGTCGTAGAAAATTGAGAATTCAAATTTGTTTCAATTCAAAGAATAAAAATGATGTAGATATAAATCCAGTATTTTGGAACGGAAAGAACATAAAACGCAGCAGCCAAGTTTCGCATAACAGTAACCATCTTGATAGAGAGAAAAATCAATTAATAAAATTAAAGCTCTTTCTTTGGCCTAATTATCGATTAGAAGATTTAGCTTGCATGAACCGTTATTGGTTTGATACCAATAATGGAAGTCGTTTCAGTATGTTAAGGATACAAATGTATCCACGATTGAAAATTCGTGGATAATATACTTTTTCTATATATTATATCCTATTCTATATATCATATCCTATAACCTATATATAATATAGGTTATATGAAAGTAAAGAAATAGACAGATCACATGCCACAAATTTCATTTTCATATCCAATATGAAATGAATAATGTCTCAATTAGGTCTTGAAATGAATCAACAGAACCTTCTTCATTTTAGATCTAAATTATTCGCTGCGAAAATGTACCAATGCCTTTCTAGCCCTATCGAACTCCAATTTGAAATTGGATTGATTTGAATTCAAAAAATTAGGAGTTTTGAAAAAAAAATTTGGATTAGATTATTGTATATACCACATTCGAATTAATGGCATTATTATTACTGATCAGTAAAATCCATATCTGAAAAAAGGAAGAGGGGCATTTTTTTTTTATGATAAAAAATTCATTCATTTCGGTTATCTCTCAAAAAGAAAACGAAGAAAACAGAGGGTCTGTTGAATTTCAAGTATTCAGTTTCACGACTAAGATAAAGAGACTTACTTCACATTTGGAATTGCACAAAAAAGACTTTTCGTCTCAGAGAGGTTTACGGAAAATTTTGGGAAAACGTCAACGACTGCTGGCCTATTTGTCAAAAAAAAATAGAGGACGTTATAAAGAATTAATTGGAGAGTTGGATATTCGAGAGATAAAAACTCGTTAATTTTAAGCATGATACCATTATTTGAGCTTAGTCGTTTTAATTTTGATGAACTTCTTTTTACTTTCAGCAATGCATGGAAGAATGACTCGGGAAAAAACTTATGATTGCACCAACTACAAGAAAAGACCTCATGATAGTCAATATGGGCCCTCACCACCCATCAATGCATGGTGTTCTTCGACTGATCGTTACTCTCGATGGTGAAGATGTTATTGACTGTGAACCGATATTGGGTTATTTACATAGAGGGATGGAGAAAATTGCGGAAAATCGAACAATTATACAATATTTGCCTTATGTAACACGTTGGGATTATTTAGCTACTATGTTCACAGAAGCAATAACCGTAAATGGACCCGAACAGCTAGGTAATATTCAAGTACCTAAAAGGGCTAGCTATATAAGAACTATTATGTTGGAATTGAGTCGTATCGCTTCCCATTTGCTATGGCTCGGTCCTTTTATGGCAGATATTGGGGCACAGACTCCTTTCTTCTATATTTTTCGAGAACGAGAATTGATATATGACCTATTCGAAGCTGCTACCGGGATGCGCATGATGCATAATTATTTTCGTATCGGAGGAGTCGCTGCTGATCTGCCTCATGGCTGGATAGATAAATGTTTAGATTTTTGCGATTATTTTTTAACCGGGGTTGCTGAATATCAAAAGCTTATTACACGGAATCCTATTTTTTTAGAACGAGTTGAGGGCGTAGGCATTATTGGGGCAGAAGAAGCAATAAATTGGGGTTTATCGGGCCCAATGCTACGAGCTTCTGGAATACAATGGGATCTTCGTAAAGTTGATCGTTATGAGTGTTATGACGAATTTGATTGGGAGATTCAATGGCAAAAAGAGGGGGATTCATTAGCTCGGTATTTAGTACGAATCAGTGAAATGACAGAATCCATAAAAATTATCCAACAGGCTCTGGAAGGAATTCCAGGGGGGCCGTATGAGAATTTAGAAATCCGACGTTTTGATACAATAAAAGACCCTGAATGGAATGATTTTGAATATCGATTTATTAGTAAAAAACCTTCTCCAGGTTTTGAATTGTCCAAGCAAGAACTTTATGTAAGAGTCGAAGCACCAAAAGGAGAACTCGGAATTTTTCTCCTAGGAGATCAGAGTGTTTTTCCTTGGAGATGGAAAATTCGACCACCGGGTTTTATCAACTTGCAAATTCTTCCTCAGTTGGTTAAAAGAATGAAATTGGCTGATATTATGACGATACTAGGTAGCATAGATATCATTATGGGAGAAGTTGATCGTTGAAATGATAATTGATACAACAGAAATACAAGCTATCAATTCTTTTTCCAAAGTGGAATTCTTAAAAGAAATCTATGGGATCATATGGATGCTTGCCCCTATTTTGACTCTTGTATTAGGAATCATATTAGGTGTACTAGTAATTGTTTGGTTAGAAAGAGAAATATCTGCAGGGATACAACAACGTATTGGACCCGAATACGCTGGGCCTTTAGGAATTCTTCAAGCTCTAGCAGATGGTACAAAACTACTTTTCAAAGAAAATATTCTTCCATCTAGAGGAGATACTCGTTTATTCAGTATCGGGCCATCCATAGCAGTCATATCCATTCTACTAAGTTATTCAGTAATTCCTTTTAGTTATCGCCTTATTCTATCTGATCTTAATATTGGTGTTTTTTTGTGGATCGCCGTTTCAAGTCTTGCTCCTATTGGGCTTCTTATGTCGGGATATGGATCAAATAATAAATATTCCTTTTTAGGTGGATTAAGAGCTGCAGCTCAATCAATTAGTTATGAAATACCATTAACTCTATGTGTATTATCAATATCTCTACGTGCGATTCGTTAAGAAAAAAAAATTCACCTATTTATTTTCTTTCTAGCAAGATTCTAGCAAGAAAGTTAAATGAATATCCATTTTTTTTATTCATCATTGGGGGTTGATGAACTAAAATAGATAGTTATATGAGTGAAATAAAACAACTTACTAATTTGCTGTTAAAAGAATTCAATCTCATTTCCTATGTACAAGAATTAAGTGAAAGTCAACATAACCAACCGGAACTGTTTACCCCAAGATTGGTTGATTAGTCATCATGGCTTGAAGCGGGTTCAAAAGATCAACTGTATGGGGTTTTGACTAATAGATGTATTACCCTAATGAGAGATTCACAAAAATGAGTGGATGGTTAGGAAGACCAAGATACACAAAGGATTAGTAATGGAGATTCGATAAATTATCCAACAGGATATTTTTTTATGGATTAAAGTAATTCGATTGGGGCTTTAAGTTAGTAGAAATGATTAAGAAGTATTCCCCGCGATTTCGATCCAGAGTATGTTCCTATCCACTTTTTAAGTAAATAACTATCAAGAACGAAGAA